ACTTCTATAAACTTATTACTATAGTGGTAGTTATCTTGGGAATGGTACAGATTAGCGATAGGAAGGCTACTTCCATTTTTGCATTTTACCCTAAATTAATAATATATCTGTATTATTTAGTAGCTTAAATCGATAGATTTAATAAATAAACATATATAAAAACAAGTTATAGTTTCATTAATTCTTACTATCAGTAAGAGGTGGTTTTTATTGAACACTATAAACTTATGTATATATATGTATTTTATTAAAATAACTATTTAAGTACCATAAACCAAATAAAAAGATTTAACGCAACTCAAATCTAATATTATCTATTTAAACCTCTATTTTAATAATCCCTATACTAATAAAGATATACATAGACACGATAGAGGATACTTCTATAAACTTATTACTATAGTGGTAGTTATCTTGGGAATGGTACAGATTAGCGATAGGAAGGCTACTTCCATTTTTGCATTTTACCCTTATTTTATTTTTATGGTAAATTTTTAAATTTCTTAAATTATATTTACTATATTATTTAGATTAGCATAACAGTTAAATGTTTTAAATAACTGAACTTTTAAATAATTTATTTAATTTTATACGTGTATTTTAGTAATGTGACGTATTTACTTTATTTAAACCTACTTTTACCATATTTGTTTATAAACAAATGTTTTATCTATAACTTTTATAAGTTTTTGAACGATATTTCTATAAAATATAAAAACATATTACTTATGTATAAAAATAAAAAATAAATAATTTGATTCTAGTTAAAATTTCTTTTATTAGGTAATTACGTTATGTAAGTCTAAGCTAAAATTTATTTTTAATTAAATTTATATTATTAGTTCTCAGCGTAAAATTTTAATTTATAAGCAAAAGCTTGAATTAGAGATCCTCATAATTGAGGCTAAATTTGTGCCAGCAGCCGCGGTTAGACTGGTTGTGGTAAAAGGAAATATATAAGTTTTAAGATAAAGTATGTATTAAAAAAAAATTTTTTTAAAATAGAAATGAAGTGAAATTCAAAGCTTGTTAAAAAAAAATAAAAATTAATCACTGAAGTCTATAAGAGAGAAATAGTAAAATAGGATTAGATACCCTAGTATTTTCTTTTGTAATATGTGTGAAGCTTAAGTACTAATAGTTATTTTCTTTAAACTTAAAGAAATTGGCGGTATCACATTCTTCTTAGAGGAACCTGTTTCGTAAACGATAATCCACGAAAAATCTTACTTTTTTTGGTAGTTCAGTTTGTATACCACCATTATAAAATTGATTTAACAGAATTTTATTTAAATTGTGAATTAAATATATTAGGTCAAGGTGCAGCTTATAAAAAAGAGAGGATGGGTTACAATTAATAAAGTTACTGGATAATAAATTGTAATATTTATTTAAAATTGGATTTAATTGTAAGATTATTTTATTCAGATAATTTGATTATAGCGCTGTGATATGTACACATCGCCCGTCGCTCTCATTCTAAAATGAGATAAGTCGTAACAAAGTAGGGGTGCTGGAAAGGGCCCCTAGATTTATTAGATTATAGCTAAAATAAGTGTTTCGTTTACACCGGATCGATCATCAGTTGATGTAATCTAAAGATTATGAATAATTTTTTTTTTAAGAAGCAAGGTTTTTAATTTAATGAAATAAAGATTTTATATAAATAGTAGGATGTTCGAAATTTTTTAAAAATTATAAGTAATTAGTACAGTGATGGAAAGTTATTGAATTTAATTAAAGAAAAATTTGTACCTTTTGTATCAGGGATTTTTTATATAAATATAGTATAAATTGTATTTCGAAGTTAAAAGAGTTAATATTTTAAAATAGTTATTGTCATAAATATATTATAAATCAAATATTAGTAATGAAATGTTCATCGTTTTTATATATCTAATTTCTTTTGAATTATATTCAATGTAGTTTTAATTATTAATTTAATTAAAAATGAAATTATTAGGCATGAGCTTATTAATTATTTTAAGATAAACTAAATTATTATAATTATAATAAGCTTAATATTAGCTATTTTAAGAGGATGTTGTAATTAATATTTTTAAAAAAAGTAATTTATATAAATATATCTATGAAATGTAAAAGGAAATATTATTTAATTTTTAAATTATAAATATAATGATTATATTAGTATAAAATGTGATGTGTAAAATAGAAATAAATTCATAAAAAATTTTAACTTGACTTGATATTTTAAATGAATTCGGCAAAGCATTTTTCCGGCTGTTTAACAAAAACATTTTTGTCTGGTATTATTGACAATATAACCTGCCCACTGACATATATTAGTTGAATGGCCGCGGTATTTTGACCGTGCGAAGGTAGCATAATCAGTTGTCTTTTAATTGAAGGCTGGAATGAAAGGTTGCACGAGAAAAAATCTGTATTAATTATAAGTTTTGAATTTTACTTTTAAGTGAAAAGGCTTAAATATTTTAAAGGGACGATAAGACCCTATAAAGCTTTACAATTTAATTTTATTAAATGATTTTCAGTTTAAAGTAAATTAAAATAATTTTGTTTGATTGGGGTGATTATTATATATCAAATGTAAATAACTGTAAATTGAATAAATAGTGATAATTAGTCTATTGATCCTTTTTTAAAGATTAAAAGATAAAGTTACTTTAGGGATAACAGCGTAATTTTTTCAGAGAGTTCTTATCGAAGAAAGTAGTTGCGACCTCGATGTTGAATTAAAATTTCTATTAAATGTAGCAGTTTAAGTAGTTGGTCTGTTCGACCATTAAAGTTTTACATGATTTGAGTTCAGACCGGCGTAAGCCAGGTTGGTTTCTATCTTTTAATTAATTATTTTCTCTTTTTAGTACGAAAGGATTAAAAGAGATAGACATTCTATTGTGTAGATGAATAATATTACTTTGGCAGAATAGTGCATTAGATTTAGGATTTAATTATATAGTAATTTACTATAAGTAATAAATTAAAATTTAAAGTTAATTATAGAATTATTAAAATTGATTAAAATTGTTTTTCTAGTTATTTTTGTTCTGTTAGGAGTTGCTTTCTTTACTCTACTAGAACGTAAAATCTTAGGTTATATTCAAATTCGTAAGGGCCCTAACAAAGTAGGAATTTTAGGTATTTTACAACCTTTTTCTGATGCTGTAAAATTGTTTACAAAAGAACAAACTTTACCTACTATATCTAATTTTCTTCCTTACTATATCTCTCCAATTATCAGTTTATTTATTTCACTATTAGTTTGGTGTAGATTACCTTATCATTTAGGTTTATTAAGTTTTAAGTTTAGAATCTTATTTTTCTTATGTTGTACTAGATTAGGTGTTTATGCTACAATAGGAGCTGGTTGATCATCTAATTCAAAGTATTCCATATTAGGTTGTTTACGAGCTGTAGCTCAAACAATTTCCTATGAAGTAAGATTAGCTTTAATTTTACTGTGTTCATTATTTTTAGTAGGAGGGTTTAACTTGAGCCTATTTGAGTCAGTTCAACGATATTTTTGACTTGGTTTATTTATAATACCTTTAGTAATAATTTGATTTGCTTCTTGTTTAGCTGAAACTAATCGAACACCTTTTGATTTTTCTGAAGGAGAGTCAGAACTAGTATCTGGGTTTAATACTGAATACAGAGCAGGGGGATTTGCTTTGATTTTTATAGCTGAATATGCTAGAATCCTATTCATAAGTGTTCTTTTTACAGTATTGTTCATAGGCTCGGGAATAAATGAATTTTTTTTTTATTTAAAAAGATTATTTATTAGCTTTTGTTTTGTTTGAGTGCGGGGAACTTTACCACGTTTCCGTTACGATAAACTGATATATCTCTGTTGAAAAAGATTTTTACCAGTTGCATTAAATTATTGTATTTTTTTCATAAGAATTAAAATTTTTTTTGAGGTTATCTATATATAATTTTTTTTATAAAATCAGTAATATTATATAATATAAATCGTACTTTTATGAAATGTAATAGATTCGATTTTTATGAAATTTATTTATATTAATAAATTTATAGTATATATATTAATGTTAATTTCTTTCCAAATATTATTATGTCTTTTTATGTTAAATTGCGGAATTATTTCTTTTATTAGAGTTCGTAAACATCTGTTAAATTCTTTATTAAGATTGGAGTTTATTATACTGAGAGTATATTTTATAATAGGCGTAGGAATTACACATTTAGGAGGGGATAATTATTTTATCCTATTTTTTTTGACTTTAGCTGCTTGTGAGGGAGCCTTAGGATTGGCTCTTTTAGTAGCAATGGTGCGAAGTCATGGTAATGATCATTTTAATAGATTTCATTTACTTGTATGTTAAAATATTTATTTTTTTTTTTATTGATACTTTTTATTTGTAAAGACTGAGTGTCTATCATATGTAATTTATTCTTAGGTGGTGTAATATTAGCTTTATTTAATAGGTTAGGTTCTTTTATAGGAGGGTTAGGATATTTCTTTGGCATAGATATTATTAGATTTTCTTTAGTAATACTTAGTGTTTGAATTAGAGCTTTGGTGGTTATAAGAAGTCAAAAAATTTATGATAATAAAAATTATTATTACATGTTTTTAAGAGTAAATATGCTTTTATTAGTAAGCCTTATTTTTACTTTTTGCTCTACAAATTATTTGTTGTTCTACGTTTGCTTTGAAAGTTCCTTAATCCCAACATTTATTTTAATTTTAGGTTGAGGTTACCAACCCGAACGCCTTCAGGCTGGAGTTTATATATTATTTTATACTTTATTTGGTTCTTTACCCTTACTTATTTCTTTATTAAGATTATATAATCAAGAGGGTTCGTTAATTATAAATATTAACGAAGGGCATAATGATGTAAATTCCATTATAATAATTTGATATTTTTGTTCTGTATTTGGGTTTTTAGTTAAATTACCAATATTTATAATCCACTTATGACTACCTAAAGCACATGTTGAAGCTCCTGTTGCTGGATCTATAATTTTAGCCGGAGTTTTATTAAAACTTGGAGGTTATGGTCTTCTGCGAATTTTACCTTTATTTAAAAGTTGTGCTTTAACATTTAATTGAATTTGAATCAGGTTTGGTATCACGGGAGGTGCTATTGTCAGTTTAGTTTGTATACGTCAATCTGATATTAAGTCTCTGATTGCTTATTCGTCAGTGGCCCACATAGGTCTTGTGTTATGTGGTCTTGTTATATTAAATTGATGAGGATTGGGGGGAGCAATAAGAGTTATAATTGGGCACGGATTATGTTCTTCAGGTTTATTTAGTATTGCTAACATGGTATATGAACGTATCGGAAGCCGTAGCCTTTATATCAATAAAGGGTTATTAAATTTTATACCTAGAATAGCTTTATGATGGTTTATACTTAGAGTTTGCAATATAGCAGCCCCTCCCTCAATTAATCTTTTAGGAGAAATTAGATTAATTATAAGAGTAATAAGATGATCTAAATATACTTTAATTAGTATTTCTATCTTATCATTTTTTAGAGCTGCTTACAGATTATATATATATTCTATAAGTCAACATGGTAAATTTACTAGTTTTATATTTTCTTTTTGTTCGGGTAAATTACGTGAATATTTAATCTTATTATTACATTGATTACCATTAAATTTATTAATTTTAAAGGGCAGATTTATAATAAATTTAATTTAGTTGTATATTTAATATACACTTATTGTTATAATTGCTTATATAGTTTAAATAAAAATTTTAGTTTGTGGTGCTAAAGATATATGTAACAGTATTTTAAGCAGTGATGTGAAGTTTAAAAATAAATTTAACAAGATTAGTATTTCTTATTATAATTTCTTTTATTAGATTAATAAGATCTTTTTTTTTATTATTATATGACTTATCCTTATTAGTAGAATGGGAGATTTTAAGGTTAAATTCTTGTTACGTAAGAATAAGATTAATTATTGATTGAATATCAATAATATTCATAAGATTTGTCACCTTTATTTCTTCAATAGTACTATACTATAGAGGGGGCTATATAGCTATAGACATGAATATTAACCGTTTTTTATATTTAGTATTAGGTTTTGTTCTATCTATAGGTTTATTAATTATTAGTCCTAATTTAATTAGAATTTTATTAGGTTGAGACGGTCTAGGTTTAGTATCTTATGTTTTAGTTATTTATTACCAGAATGAAAAATCTGGAAGAGCGGGCATATTAACTGCTCTTTCCAATCGCATTGGAGATGTATGTATCTTATTAAGTATTGCTTTAATATTCAGATTAGGTGGCTGAAATTTTATTTTTTATGTAAAAGATTGAAATTTTTCAGAAATTGGACTATTGATTTTAATTACTATTGCAGCAATAACAAAAAGAGCCCAGATTCCTTTTTCAGCTTGACTACCTGCTGCTATAGCAGCACCAACTCCAGTATCTGCTTTAGTTCACTCTTCAACTTTAGTTACTGCGGGTGTTTATTTATTAATTCGATTTAATTCTGCTTTAATTGGAACCTTAGAACAATCTTGTCTATTAATTATTGCAAGTTTAACTATATTTATAGCAGGATTGGGTGCTAACTTTGAGACTGACTTAAAAAAAATTATTGCCTTATCCACTTTAAGTCAACTCGGAGTTATAATAACTATTTTAGCTATAGGATGATCTGAATTAGCTTTCTTCCATCTATTAACTCATGCTTTATTTAAAGCATTATTGTTTATATGCGCCGGATCTATTATTCACAGAGTTGGAGATTATCAAGATATTCGTGTAATAGGAGCAATAGTAAAATTCATACCACTGAGAGTAACCAGGATAAATATTGCTAACTTAGCATTATGTGGAACTCCATTTCTAGCTGGGTTTTATTCTAAAGATTTAATTTTAGAAATTAGATTTTGTTCTTATTTAAATGAACTGTGTTTTTTCTTATTAGTATCAGCTACTGGTTTGACTGTTTGTTACACATTCCGTTTAATTTTTTACAGACTAGTGGGAGGGTTTAATCTAATAGCTTATAATAACTTAAATGATAATGAGGTTAGAATAACATGACCTATATTAACATTAAGGCTTGGGTCTGTAATAGGAGGAGCAATACTATCTTGGTTAATTTTTCCCTCTCCTTTTATAATCTGTCTTCCTTTACATTTCAAATTATTGGTTTTATTAATTAGTATTTTTGGGGGTTTTATTGGTTATTTATTAAATTTAATAAAAGTTAACTATTCTTTAAAATCTCTATCGCTGTACAATTTAATTGTATTTAGAGGATCTATATGATTTATACCTTTAATTTCAACTCATTCAATAAGAGTAAACTTCTTAAAAATTGGAAAAATTTATTATAGCAGAGGTGACATGGGTTGAAGTGAATATTATGGTGGTCAAGGTGTATATAATTTTCTTATAAAAAAATCTGTTTTTTTACAGAAAATACAAAATAATAGTATCAAACTTTATATGATTTCATTAATTATATGAATATTTATTTTATTAATAATGTACCAGTAATTGTATACATTCATATGTAATTATAAATGAGTCTTGTAAAAGTTAAAATTTCGTATAATTAATTTATAAAAACTTACTTTACAAAAAATAAGATTAAAATTTATATGATTTCAAAATTATATAGAATTTAATTTTATTGATAATACATTAATAACTACGTATACTTACATTAATAATTTAAATAGTTTATTAGAAAACATTACATTGAAGCTGTAAAGATGGTAAATTACCTTTGAATAAAGCTTTCATTGTTAGAAGAATAAGAGAATTGAACTCTTTTAATATGCTTTCAAAACATATACTTTCCATAAAGTTAATCCTTCAGTCTAATATTTTATCTCAAAATATAAGTATCAAAGGATTAATAATGTAATAACCAAAGTATAATCTTGTTAAAACTTGTCCTGTAATAATATAAGGGCTTTCTACTGGACGAGCCCCAATTCATGTTAATAATAAAACAACTCTTACAAGAAATCAAAATATAAACTGATTAATAGGATAAAATGCTAATCTACGGAAATTAGCTTTGTGAGTAAAAGGTATAATGAAAAGGACAGCCACTGATAGAATTAAAGCAATTACACCTCCTAATTTATTGGGGATTGATCGCAAAATAGCATATGCAAATAGAAAATATCACTCTGGTTGAATATGTGCTGGAGTAACAAGTGGATTAGCCGGGATAAAATTATCAGGATCTCCTAATAAATAAGGATTAAATAAAGTTAAAATTACAAGAATAGTAATTATAAAAATAAAACCTACAATATCTTTATAAGTAAAATACGGGTGAAATGGAATTTTATCCGTTTGGGTAGAAACTCCTAATGGGTTATTTGACCCTGTTTGATGTAAAAATAAAATATGGATTATTGTAGCAGCTGCTACAATAAAAGGAAAGAGAAAATGAAAGGTAAAAAATCGTGTTAAAGTTGCATTATCAACAGCAAACCCTCCTCAAATTCATTGTACTAAATTAGTGCCAATATAAGGAATAGCCGAAGCTAAGTTTGTAATTACAGTAGCCCCTCAAAAAGATATTTGTCCTCATGGTAATACATAACCTAAAAAAGCCGTTCCTATAGTTAAAAATAAAATTAAAACTCCAATTAATCATGTATGAACATATATAAATGAGCCATAGTAAATTCCTCGTCCAATATGTATATAAATACAAATAAAAAAAAAGGAAGCTCCATTAGCATGTAAAGTGCGAAGTAATCAACCATAATTAACATCTCGACAAATATGAGCAATTCTTTCAAAAGCTAGTTCAATATTAGCTGTATAATGTATAGCTAAAAATAACCCCGTTAAAATTTGTGTAATTAAACAAAGTCCTAATAAAGATCCAAAATTTCATAAAATAGAAATATTTGAAGGAGTGGGCAAGTCTACTAATGCTCCATTAGCAATTTTAAAAAGTGGATGTTCTTTTCGTATAGGAATTATCATTAATTTATTCGTAAAGGCCCTGAAGTTACATTAGTGATTTTTACTACCACAATTAAAGTTAAAAGAAGATACATAATAATAAAAATGGTTAAATTTATAGAAGAGGGCCTATATATCATAGTAATTTTATTTATTACATATGATGATATCTCATTAGGTGAGACAGAGGAATTTTCAATTGGGGTTTTTATAGGGATTATTATTGAATCTAAAACTAATATAATTAAAGAACCAACTACTAAAATAAGAATTAATCAAACTCATTTTAAAGGAATTGAGAATTTTTCATTAGGAGCTAATGATACTATATATAAAAATAGAACTAATATAGCCCCTAAATAAATTAGAAAAAGAATATAAGAAAATCAAGTTGATTTTATTATTATACCCGTAAGAAGAGAAATAAACAATGTTTGAATTACAATAGCTAGTCTTATTGAAAGGGGTTGAGTTAATTGAGAAAAAATTAAAGATGTTACTAAAAGAGAGAATACTATAATAAATATAAATGAAATATCTTTAATTGTTAATTTAAGAAGTTTTTAGAAAAAATTCATCTTTGATTTACAAGACCAGCGTTTTAACATAAACTATAAAAACACATTACCATTTATCAAAAGTTAACTTTAATTTTACAGTGAAAGTGTAATGTGTTTTTTACACCATGATAAAAGAGAAAGAGCGGACTTAATCGCTTGGTTTGGGTTAGAAACCCATTCTTGTAATAACATTTCTCTTTAACTAGAAAAAAAATTCATTCTTATTATCAACAGTAATATGCCTCTCTTTGGCTTTAGTTAATTAATAATTAAGGGAAATAAATTTTCCAGAGTTTAGATCGAACCTAAAAGCGACATTCGCTTCTTAACTAGTTATAAAGTCAGCTTAAAAAGCACCTTTCAATTGCAAATCAAATATCATTATTGACTATAACTTCTCAGAAATTAATTTTTTCAGTTAAGGGCTCCTTCATTTCATTCATGATATAAACCAATTAACAAAATTAATAAAAAAAATAATCCCGTAAAAAGTCAAGAAGAAATGTGTATAGAATTTCAAGTATATACAAGAGGTAAAAGAAGAGTAATTTCTACATCAAAAATTAAAAAAATCACAGCAATCAAAAAAAATCGTAATGAAAACGGTAATCGGGCAGATCCCTTAGGATCAAATCCACATTCGAAAGGAGAGTTTTTTTCTCGATCAGTAATTGTTTTTTTAGATAAAAGCGAAGAAAGTAATATAATTACTACTGACAATGTTATAATAATAAAATTTACAGTTAAAAGAAGTAAAATTATTTTCTCTGAATATCAGACTTATTGATTGGAAGTCAATTATACTTATTATATTAAGAAGATTATAATTATAAATTATTTTAACCGCCTCATCAATAAATTGAGACAAATAAAAATAATCAAACTACATCTACAAAATGTCAATATCAAGCAGCGGCTTCAAAACCAAAGTGATGCTCTATAGAATAGTGACATCAATATATACGATATAAACATACCAATAAAAACGATGAACCAATGATTACATGTAAACCATGAAATCCGGTTGCTACAAAAAAAGTTGTACCATAAGCTGAATCTGCTAGAGAAAAACAAGCTTCAAGATATTCAAATGCTTGAAGTACTGTAAAGTAAAACCCTAAGATTACTGTTAATATCAGACTTTGAATAGCTTCTATATGCTCCGCCTCTAAAAGTGAATAATGGGTTCATGTTACTGTTGCCCCTGAAGCTAATAAAATAGATGTATTTAACCTAGGAATTTGGAAAGGATCGAACGGTTGAATACCAACAGGGGGTCAACACCTTCCTAATTCTAAAGTTGGAGATAATCTACTGTGAAAAAATGCTCAAAAAAAAGAAAAAAAGAATAAAACTTCTGATGTAATAAATAAAATTATTCCTCAGTGTAAGCCAAAAACTACATTAATGGTATGTAGTCCTTGATACGTACCTTCTCGAGTAATATCTCGCCATCATTGAATTATAGTTAACGTTGTTGCAATTAATCCCAATATTAGTAAATCTGAATTTCATTGATGAAACCATTTTACTAACCCAGTTGTTAATATTATGGCTCTTAATGATCCTGTTAAAGGTCATGGACTTTGGTCTACTATATGATAAGAATGTTTTCTCGGTGTTAGCATTTATATAATTAATTAGTAATCTCTCTAGCATAAAGAGTTGTTAATACGGCAAAAACATAAGATTGAATTATAGCTACAGCTGATTCAAGAATTAACAATAAAATTTGAGACAGAATCAAAAGTCATAATAGGGAAGTTCTAATTGAGGGACCAGTACTTCCTAATAAAGTAAGAAGCAAGTGACCTGCAATTATATTAGCAGCTAACCGTACTGCTAAAGTTCCAGGTCGGATAATAATTCTTACAGTTTCAATTAAAACTATGAACGGAATTAAAATTATTGGAGTACCTATAGGTACTAAATGGGCAAATAAATTTTTTGTTTTAACAAAGAATCCATAAATTATAAATCTGAATCATATTGGCAAAGCAAGAGCTAAAGTTATTGATAAATGACTCGATCTAGTAAATACATATGGTAATAACCCTAAAAAATTATTGAATATAATAAATGTAAATAACCTAATAAAAAAAACAGAAATTCCTGAGAAGGCTTGGCCTAATAAAACTTTAAATTCTTTATGTAAGATTTTAGTGATATTTGTTCAAAATAATGATCATCGTCTTTGTATAGCTCAATATAAATAAGGCAAAAAAGAGAACCCAAATAAAGTAGATACTCAGTTTAAAGGATAATTGAATATAGTTGATATAGGATCAAATCTAGAGAATAAATTTATTATCATTTTCAAAGAATTCTGTAATCGACCAAAATTTTGGATTTTTTATTTGTCTTTATTAGCGGCTTGATAGAATAGTTAAATGTTCTAAATAAAATTAAAGTAATAGAAAAAAAAATTATTAATAGTAATCAATAAAGAGGTGATATTTGAGGCATTAGTCTTTAAAATATCTTGAAAGATAATTTAAGCTTGACAAGCTTATGTTATAAATTAACTAATTTTAAATATTAGAAGTGTAGATAACCAACACTATTTTAAGCTTAAAAAACTTTTACTTTCAATTAAGTTATCTAACATAATTATCTTTATTTGCTATAACTCAATCTAAAAAAGTGTCAATTGGTACACTTTCAATAACAATTGGTATAAACCTATGATTAGCCCCGCAAATTTCAGAACATTGACCAAAAAATAACCCTGGACGATTTAAATAAAAACTAATTTGATTTAATCGTCCTGGAATAGCATCTGCTTTAATCCCTAGCGCCGGAACTGTTCAAGAATGAATTACATCAGCAGCCGTAATTAACGCTCGAATTTGAGTATGTATAGGTAGTGTTGTACGATTATCTACATCTAATAAACGAAATCCTCTATTTGGAAGATCTTTTGTAGGTATTATATAAGAATCAAATTCCAAATGTTCAAAATCTGAATATTCGTATCTTCAATATCATTGGTGTCCTACTACTTTTAATGTAATAACAGGAGTGTTCGTTTCATCTAGTAGATATAATAATCGTAAGGAAGGGAATGCAATAAAAATTAAAATTAAAGCTGGTAGACCAGTTCAAACAATTTCTATAAGTTGGTTTTCCGATAAATGTCGATCAATAAAAGGATTGAAAAATAAAGATCCTATCATATATCCAACTAATGTTGTAATAAAAATTAATACTATTATCGTATGATCGTGAAAGAATGTTAACTGTTCTATTAAAGGGGTTACTCTATTTTGAAAGCCTAGTGCTGATCATGTTGCCATTATTCTAAGGGTAATAAATAATTACCTTACTGAGGCTTAAATCCAGTGCACTGATCTGCCACCTTAGACTAAGTTTTAGAAATTATAGGAATTTCATTAAATCTATGGTCCGCTGGTGGTGTATTGTGCTGTCACTCAATAGATGTTGCTAAATTTAAAGTAAATAATACAGGTCGTATTCTAATTAAAGCTTCCCATACAATTATTACAAATCTTAACACAGCTAAAAGTGAAATAGTTGAACCAATAGAGGAAACTACATTTCATGTAATATACGCATCTGGATAATCAGAATACCGTCGTGGTATCCCATTCAACCCTAAGAAGTGTTGTGGAAAAAAAGTGATATTTACACCAACAAATATAGTAAAAAAATGGGTTTTTAATCATTTAGGGTTTATAGTAACCCCCGTAAATAAAGGGAACCAGTGTGTAATCCCCCCAAAAATCCCAAATACGGCTCCTATTGATAAAACATAATGAAAGTGTGCTACAACATAGTACGTATCGTGAAGTACAATATCAATAGAAGAATTAGCTAAAACTACTCCTGTTAAACCACCTACCGTAAATAAAAATACAAACCCAAGAGCCCATAGTAAAGAAGGTGAATATGTAAATCGAGTTCCATGTAAAGTACCCAGTCAACTAAAAATTTTAATTCCTGTCGGCACAGCAATAATTATTGTTGCAGAAGTAAAATATGCCCGAGTATCTACATCTATTCCTACTGTAAATATATGATGAGCTCATACTACAAAACCTAAAATTCCAATTGCTATTATAGCATAAATTATTCCTAAAGTCCCAAAAGTTTCTTTTTTACCAGACTCTTGTCTAATAATATGAGAAATTATTCCAAAAGCAGGTAAAATTAAAATATAAACTTCAGGGTGACCAAAAAATCAAAATAAATGTTGATAAAGAATAGGATCCCCCCCTCCAGCGGGATCAAAAAAAGAAGTATTTAAATTCCGATCTGTTAGTAATATAGTAATAGCACCTGCTAAAACCGGAAGTGATAATAGAAGTAAAATAGCAGTTAAAAATACTGATCAAACAAATAAAGATATACGATCTATCGTCATTCCATCAGTTCGCATATTAATTACTGTTGTCATAAAATTAACTGCTCCCAAAATTGAAGAAACCCCAGCTAAATGTAATGAAAAAATTCCTATGTCTACTGAAGCTCCCGCATGCGCAATTCTTCCAGCCAAAGGTGGATACACAGTTCACCCTGTACCAACTCCACTTTCTACTATCCCTCTTGAAAGAAGTAACGTTAAAGAAGGTGGTAATAATCAAAAACTCATATTATTTATCCGAGGAAATGCCATATCTGGAGCCCCTAATATCAAAGGTACTAATCAATTTCCAAATCCTCCAATTATAATAGGTATTACTATAAAAAAAATTATAACAAAAGCATGAGCTGTTACAATAACATTATAAATCTGATCATTACCAATTAATCTTCCTGGTTGACCTAGCTCCGCTCGAATTAATAATCTTAATGAAGTTCCTACTATTCCTGCTCAGGCTCCAAAAATAAAATATAATGTGCCAATATCCTTATGATTGGTAGCGAATAATCACTGTTTCGTTATAAAAGAGGCTGAGTATTCTCATTTTAAGCTTTGAAGGCTTATAGTTTCATTAACTTAAGACTCTAATAAATTAAAAGAGAATCTTATTCATAGATGGGGTATGAACCCATAAGCTTAAACTTAGCTTATCTTTTATACTATAACGGAAATATAAATAAAGTAGGATTAAATAACGGTAAAAAATTTAACAAAATAAGAATATAAAATATGTTATGTCAATGATTTATTAAAATAGGATTTGACGTAAAAGATATTATAGTTGATCCTGCTGTAAAAATTTTAATATAATAATATAATGATATTATAGTTCTTACTATTATAATACTCAGTCATAAAAGCTCGCATATTTCAGCTATAAATAACGTTAATATTATTTTTGGAAGAAATCCATAAAAAGGAGGTAATCCGCCCAAGGATAATAATATACAAAAAACTAAAATCTTTAAATAAGAATTATATTTAGCTAAAAGATAAATTTGATTAAAATGATTTATTTGATGTGTTATAAATATAATTACAATTGAACTTGCAATTAAACAGTATGTTAAAAAATAAAAAATTAATATATTTTTACTATGATAAATGGCAGCTATTATTCATCCCATATGATTAATAGATGAATAAGCTATAATTTTTCGAAGTAATGTTTGATTTAAACCTCCAACTCCCCCAATAATTGCAGATAGTATCGAAAATCTTTTTAATAAATTACAAGTAAACTCATTTAATAAAAATATCTGATTTATTAAGAACAAAGGCCCAATTTTTTGAACCGTTATTAAAATAAGTACACACTCCCATCTAATTCCTTGTATTACAGAGGGAAATCAAAAATGAAATGGGGCCGACCCCAATTTAATCGAAAGAGACAGAATTAAAGAAATTGATGATAATGACCATCAAGATCAGAATCTAACAAGAGGTGATGTAGCAATAACCAAAGCTGACCCAAGAGCCTGAACTAAAAAATACTTTAAAGCCCTTTCATTAGAGTAAATGTTTAAAGGCCGGGAAATCAAAGGAATAAAAGATAAAAGATTTAATTCTAAACCAAATCAAGCAGTTGCCCATCTTATTGAGCTAGCTGCCATTAAAGCTCCTAATACTAATGGAAATATAAATAAATATCGTCAATTGAGAAAAATGGTCAAGAGGAT